TGACCAGGAACAGGACCTATCACAAGAATATTTCTTTTAGTGGGGCGATAATTCTGAAAAGACAGATTACCCATCTTTTCTTTCATCTCGGGAGAAATACGATCAGGGGGAGCTAATTCGAATCCCTCGGGTAAAATAAGAACAGCCCCCACATTCAACCCCCCCCTCTTACCATTAGCAAGAACCTGTTTCAGTTGCATATCATAAGGGATTCTAACAACTGCTTCAAATACAGTATCGGGAAGCACAGCTTGTGGAACCTCAATATCCACGGGCTTATTAGCCAAATGACAATTGGCGCATACAATACGCCCAGTGGCTTCTCGTGGATTTTCATAACCCTGCTGCGCAAAAATGGGATATGCATTTGAAATGGAGGTCCGAGTTATTACATATATCATGATCAATACGGAAATTGCTCGAGTCATCTGTTTCTTTACCCAAGAAAAGGTGTTTCTATTTTGCATGGTCCAATCATTGATCCCGGAAATTTCTACAATAAATTAGGTAGGTAGCTAGTACAGTTCCCTATCCACGATTCTGTCATTGTACTGGAATATAGGATGGACGGGTGGAAGTATAAAGAATGGTTAAGGGTTTGAATGCTTTGTTTATGTATGAAGTGACATTATGATTTGATTGATATGAGATGAAATGAGTTCTTCATTCATTCATTGAATGATAAATCACTACAAGTGAAGGAGATACACGATTTAAAAAACGGAAGATCCAATATTTCAAAATTGTATCTATAATGACTGGAAAAGTGGAAACGAGACCGGATATAACTTGCTCATTATGAGCAAATCCAAAATCTTTGTAGACCAAACCAATCATTAGTTCCCAACCATGGGGCGAGTGGAATCCAATACACAAATCAGTTAATAAAAGAATAGAAAAAGCTTTTATTGTGTCGCTTAGGTTATAGAAGAATTCCTGAACCCAAGAATTAAGAATGACAAGTTCTTCATTACCCAGAATAGAATAAGCACTTAGAATAGTGAAACAGATTATATTTGTTGAGAAATGCAAAATGATATGGATATGATCTTGATTGTGCATTCTGACCAATTGTATCGTTTCTTTGTAGATTCCTATACGAATCTTTTGTATATGTGTCTCCGAATACTCCTTTATCAGTTCGTCCAACAGGAACAGTTCTTCTAATTCTATAAATCTTTCTAGAACCTTCTTCTCTTGAATATCATTCAAGAAAGTTTCGGATTGCCTGGTATTCCACCAATTTATAATCCAAGATTCAAGACTTTTATTAAATGAGAGAGAGATCCCCCAGGGCAGAAATACTATAGATGCAAGATATGGGAAGGGAGTCAATGCTTTCCTTTTTGGCACTTTCAATCTATGAATTGTTAATGAACCTGCTTGATTCGTCGACTCTGTCTGATATTTCTATGAAGTACAAGTTCTATAACAAGGTATGGAACCTATTGATCTATTTCCCATTGTGTAATCGTTTAGTCCTTGGCTCTAGAAAGAATATAGAATAAGGGTCCATTTCGAATGAAGAGATAATGAAATATTGTTTCCAGCTATCTCAATTGGAAAAATTCGGACCAATTGCATCTTCATTTGTTGCATTCAACGAATGCCCGAAAGAACCGCTTGAAGTAACAAATATGAATATTATTCATATTTCGAGACGGAAGAGCTCCCCTTGGCTCAATCAATTATTTCGAAATGTTTCACTGATTACCCACAGCCCAGGAGAGGGAATATCTCTGAAAAATACGTATGATGAAATCCGAAATGAAATGACTGGCGAAACGGGAAATAAGTTGGATGGTTATGAGAGATCCAATCATTTAGTCATCAAGGAACAAAAGAGAGGATAAAAAGAAAGATCAATTCACAAAAGAGAGAGAATTGACAAGATATGATCCATTTGTATCTAACGTATCCATTCGAAATATTGGGCCTCAAAATATGAATTAGGTACTTTGAAATGTTCTGATATCTGTGATGAATACATATACATACTTATTAGACTTGTTTTGTTACGAATATGAAAGAATTGAGTTGAGTTCCATACGCATGAAAAATCATTTTGGTGAACAAAAATGGCTTCTTATTATGCTTGTTCCGTATACGTCCGCGCGCTCTATTCTATGGGCCGCGGCAGTATTTCCAATGCAATGGAACGGGGGAAATAGAATCTAACAAGTTTTGCTCGAACGAGCGTTCGGAAAAAAGATGAATATAAATTCTCTTCCAAATTTTATGAAAAAGAGGATTACAGGGTTCCGGTTCCCTCCCTCATGCGGAGAAAGCATTCATTCCTCGCTCGATTCATTTCAAAATACTTCAATTGGTACGCGCAAGAAATAGGCCCATTCAGCAGCTTTTTGTTCCATTTCTAATGGACTTAAATTCTCATCAGTACGAGTCAAGGGAATGTCTCCCCGGCCTCTGATTTCCATATAAAGGACACGGCGAGGATAAAGACCCTCTTTAACTTCCATTCTGATCGACTGGATATCTCTCATACGGAATCGAAGGAAGATGCGGCGGTTTATTCCAGGAAATCCCCAACGAAAAATGCACACTATTCCTTCTTTTCGATCGAATCTGTCATAACCACTACCTACATTCCACGAAATTGTGCACCACAAATAGGAGCTAATGAACAGACCTGCGATACCATAGAAACACATCACGATACCTTGTGGAAAAAAAAGGATTTGCTGAGACGGGAATAAGGATATCAGATTCCTACCAAGATAACTAGAAATTCCAACCAATAAGAAGCCTATTGACCCTAAAAAAAGGATACATGCCCAGCAGAAATTACTTGTTTTTCGAGAACCCGTTATCAGTTCTATCCATATACGTTCTGATCGCCAGTTCATACTAGATCCAGTTGCATTCTATTGGAATTGAGAGAATAACCCAAATCCATTTGACTTTTTTGCTCCCAAAGTCACTCTCATCAACTAGCACTGTAAACCATCAGGAGTAATTAACCGAATTGGTTAGATATAAAATCAAAAAGATCCCCTTCATATGATCCCACTATGTCTGGATATATCTACATATATATATACATTTTGATTCCAGATATCCGATCTATTTTAAAACAGCTATACCCACATACACATGCATTTATCCATATCTCTTGTATCCACATGCATAACAGCCCCTTCATTTGTGTTCGGAGGCAGCCATATGTCGTACCATTTCCACTAAATGGATATCCGTATTACGATCCAAGGTTTGAAAGAAATTGATGAGATTGGGTCCCATCAGATCTAGACAATCTTGTTTTTTTGAACATGAAGAGATAAAGAAGCCATTGCAATTGCCGGAAATAATAGGCCTACTAAAGGCACAAAAATAGAGGGTAAGTTAAGATCTGTCATAGAATGGGTGCCTCAATTTAATATTTCTACCTGTTATAAAGATATCTATGATAAGTATATCTATTATAAGTATATTATAAGTGCAAGGAATGTAGAACTAAATGAGTGTACCTATTCATCTTTCTCCACGAACTAGATGTATGATAATACACTTTATTATTCTTGTTCCCCCGCCCCTATCTTCTAAGAAAGAGTTTCTTACGAGTTCCTGAAAGATTCGTTAGAATTCGATCCAACAGAGATTCATAGTCAAAAATAGAGGGCTCTCGGGAGGTATAGAAATATGCAAGACTTCTATCTGTTAATTATAACATCTGATACGTATGAAGGGAACACGAAATTTTTTTGATTTCCCTAATTACGCGGAACGAAGAATCAACTATTTTATCCTGTTGATAGAGGGTTCCTGATTAGTAATCAGGAATAGAGCGAGGTAGGATAAAAAAATCTGGAGGAAAAAAAGTGTCATTATCTAAAACTTCTGATTCTTACTACAATTAGAACTTATGTGAGAACAGAAAACCCCGTTCTTGTTATTTCGATTCAGATGAACTAAATACTTGTTCGCTACAAATAACTAAACCTAGTGCTCTATTTTTATTTGTTTATTTGATTCAAGGGAAAGAACCCGTGGAGCTGAAATAACTCACTTGGAACACCTTTTAAAGGATTACGTGGTACGATTAGATCCAATAAGCCCTTATGGAATAAATACTCAGACGATTGAAAATCGTCGGGTACTGTCTTCTTCAATGTTTGTTCAATTACTCTTTTACCCGCAAACGCAATGTGGGCATTGGGTTCGGCAATAACGATATCTCCCAACATACCAAAGCTGGCTGTCACTCCACCGGTTGTAGGAGAGGTAAGGATTGATACATAGAATAACTTTTTATTTGATTGATAATTATATTGATAATTATATAAAGCGGAAGATACTTTAGCCATTTGCATCAAGCTCAAACTTCCTTCTTGCATGCGTGCTCCTCCAGAAGCACACACCACAATAACTGGGAGAGATCTAGTAGTAGCACACTCAAGCAAACGGGTGATTTTCTCGCCTACTACGGTTCCCATACTACCTCCCATGAAATGAAAATCCATAACCCCAATGGCTACGGGAATACCATTTAGTTGACCTATGCCTGTTTGAACAGCCTCAGTTAAACCTGTCTTTCTTTGAAAAGAATCGATCTGATCTCTATAAAGGTTCCCGTCAGAATGAAATTTTATAGGGTCCATAGAGATCATGTCTTCATCCATAGGATCCCAAGTGCCCGGATCAATCGAAAGTTCGATTCTATCTGAACTACTCATTTTCAAATAATGTCCACAATGTTCACAAATATGCAGTTGTGAACTAAAAACTTTCTGATAATTCAATTCATAACACTTTTCGCATTGAACCCACAAATATCCATATTTTGGATTTCTCTGCAAATCAATAGATCCTCTTGTTCTTATATTGAAATAACTGCGATTAACGCTAGTTCTTATACTCGAACTCTCACTGTCACGACCGCTTAAACTCTCACTACAAATGGAATTATAAATGTAACTATCAATACTGATTTGAGAACGAAGATAACTATCAATGCAACTATTAATGTGATTATTCAAACT